GAATTTCAAACACGAAAACGTAGTAGCCTAGCCGGGGAGGGATCTTCTCCAGCTCCACTCCTTGTTATATAGTTATAGAGTGGAAAACTACGCTTAAAATTCAAGCCATGAAAGTTCATTTTTGGATTAGAAAACATGGCCTCGGAGACCTTTCCTAGGTGGATCGAAGAGCTGCTAACAAAAGGGCGAAGTCGAGATGGATTCACACATAAAATAGACGTGGACGGATGGAAAGCCCGGAGACCAGAGACCGGAAGAAAATATCCATTTTTTGGAAAAGACAGAGATGAAGATTGAGCCAATGTTTTAAAAAATACCCATACCATAAGCAGATTCCACTTCTATTTATTATAGATTCTATATTTTGCACCTTCAAAAGAGATCTCGAAGGGAACGGGGTATATTGAATTACCAGAAATCGATTCATGTGTACTTCTTGCTGCTTCAGGGAAAGAAAGATAGAGGAACTAATTCAAGACAGTCATTTTGGACGGGAAGAGTATGACATATTCCAGGGGCAGATGCCACTTCCACTTGAATTAAGGAATGAGCGTGGTGCGGGGTATATTACATACAATAATAAGAATTCTTGTTTCGCTACAGCCGTACCTCCGTACTCTGATTTGACAGCTCGAAAGGGAATAGATGTTCCATCAAATGGATGAGTGTACCGTAGTGGAGATATTGATTTGGTAAACGGAGGACCCCAAAGACCGGCATCTATTTTATAAAAGAAGAACTGGATTGACCAGACAGCGTGACCGTTGACCAGCCAACCGGCAAATACATTTAATTTATACATAAGGAAGGATCCAGCTGGTGTGCCACACCTCCAACTCCAACTACTACAGGAAAGACCCCCCTCTCATGAATCAATTTGATGGATCTTCCTCTTTTGGAAGTTGGAAGTCCCGCCAACCGGTGGCTCTGGTTTACCATTATGATTATTTACCGTCCTCCTCTACCTCTATAATTGGATTAGTGGTACTACTTTACCCTAAAATGAGTATGTTGTTGTTAATATTCCTTAATTCTTATTATGTTGGTACTTTTTCCAATGCTATTGAGAATTCTGCTTATTCATATGCATGTGTTATCCCTAAATCCCCATCAAAGTCCAAATCCTCAAAAACTACCCATTCTGAACGTTGAACGTTTTCCTTATGTCGCAGCAACCAGCTAGCTAGAACTAGAAGAAGAAGGCGAGCTAGCAGATGAACTAAGCAGCATACTTTATATGTTGAATAGAAGGAATGAAACCGACGTACCGTAGGCGGGTTTCTTAATGAAAGAACGAAACCACCGCCCGCAGCTGCTCCTCCAACGCCAACGGCTACTGATTGTGTCAGCCATTCCTTTCTTCTTGCTATTGATATAGTGGAATTCATTCCCTTATATTGACAAATTCGTTTTTTTCAGTTAAAGTCTATCTCTAAACGGGGATTGATGAAGAACAGCTCCAAGAGACTTTAAGCCATAACTCACCCTAGGCCCAGCCCCTTAAACAATATATGAATAGTTACAGCCCCTTACTCTATGAATGTAATGTTCACCTTAAGTTCAGGTTAGGTTACCGATTTCCCGCGTTCTGTTCTTCTTCACTTTCAAATAACCTATTTTGATGGCACGATTGGAATTACCCGAAACACCCGGTAAGGTGAGGAGCACATATACATATTCTCGCAGATATCGCCCCGAAAAAAGGACCAGGATTGATGAGGATTGACCAAGACCGAAGCTCCCTAGCTCAAACTAAGATCTTGGCTTCCCTTCCTTCGCTCATTGGGTATGCTCTGCCTTTCCTTTATTAGGAAAATAACGAACTCATTCTGATTTGAGCATTAAGTCAATACAAAGTGCTGTTGGTCTTATCGCTTCAACAACCTAAGCCAAGTAGGTCCTATCAAGCAGGGAGCTACTACTAACATCTTTTAACAACTATCTGCCTAACCAACGTGACTTCCTTAAGCCAGTCCCTTCCCAGTGCTCTGGACGAAGGCTTTTTAACCTTTAGACTTGAAAGCACTCCCACTAACCCTTCGCGCTCCTCATTCCTTCATACCCGGCAAAGTCCGCCTTAGAAGATCCGATCCCGACGCCCTCTTCTTCTCGGAAACGAGGAGCCCTAGAGCCTTCTGAACGAAAACCTCCTTTTTCAACAAATACGCTCTTCCATTTAGGCTAGGCCCTCTTTCTTTTATACGCTTTCCTTTCAACTTTAATACCGAAGACCTCAACGAAAGAACTAGGGCTCTTAAATCAACTACACTCAGGGGCGAGACAGGAAAGAGAGCACCGGATGATTGAACACTATAAATATCTCTAGAAAGAGTACCAGTGCTTACTCTTGCACCGCTTACGGCTTCTTCTTTAACAACTTATTCTGTCTCTTAATCCGATTGTGGTCATACTTCTTCGACTAGGGAATCTTCTTCTTTTTATTAAAAATAAATAGGAATGAAACTACTGCTATGGAATCTTCTGTAACAGACTATTCTCTAGGAGCGGATTCGTGTACTGATGAGTAAGAAAGTAGCTTCAAGCTAGGACACATCGAAGAGCATGTGTTAAGCATAGGGCTTAGTTGCATTTGAATGAGTAAGCGATGCCATTGAATCAGCTCTTAGAGGAGGAATTACCTTTGTTATCGGAATCTGAAGCTGCTATCGAATAGGCGTAGAGGCGCTGTTCACACGTCTTGTTGAAGATGGTGCGGTTTTTGCTTCTTTCTATTCTTTCTTATCCCCAGGTAGGAAAGTAGGGATTTTACCTTTTCGAGGGATGTAAGTACGATCCCAGCACCACATCCCCGCTCGCTCGCAGCGCCGTCGAATGCGAATGAGAGAGACCAGTGGGGAGCAACTTCAAGGGACTGGATGTGCATAATACCCTCATCAGGAAATTCGGTCGGGAGAGGCTGACCTTCTGCGATCGGCAATGCCGCCAAATGGTCGGCTAGCACTTGCCCTTTTATGGCTTTACGCCGAACATATTTGATCTCGAATTCCGATAGCAGGAGTGGCCATCTGACCATTCTACCCGGTTTTTCAAAAATTTCAACGGGTCTAGCCCAGCGACTATCAGTGCCGGACCTGCCAGCAGGTAGTGCCGGAATTTCTGAGCTGCCCACACGGCGGCTAGGCAGGTTTTCTCGATCAACGTGTACCGAATAGTACAAGGGGGGAACCGAAAGGGTAGCTACCAGGTACGAGCCAGAGCCAATACAGAGTATGACTATCAGAAAGAATAGAGCAGTGTATGGGGAGAGAGCATGCCCATTATCCTAAAGCGAAAACAGTAGGCGGACAAAGCGAGAAGAGAAAAAGAAAGGAGATGCCTTTATTTTATTCTCTTAGGGAATTTATTGAAGGGGGCGGTCTTTCTTATGAAATAGGGCCACCAAGCCCACTTCGGTTAGCTACTTAGGATTCAACACACAGAGGGGATTTCGAACATTGTCATTGTTCGACGAAAAATCTCGATAAACATAGAACAGAACTAAGGTGCGCAGCCTCAGAACAAAAACGAATTTGCAACGCACAAAAGAAAGATAAAGATTTGAGATTCTTACGCTACACTCCTTCAAGCCAATGTTAAAGAATTAATATGGTAAAGAAAGAGACAACAGCGGATAACGCGCATCAAGCAGAAGACGCGCATCTCTGTTGACTTCATAACTACGCTACCTTGAAAGCTTTCTTGAACGTAGCAGTCGAATTCGAATGTTCTCAAAAGTCTGTCACGTATGGAATTGGATGAACTCTAGCTCTCGGCATCAAGACCGACAAAGAGCCTTTTGCACCTAGCAAGGAAAGAAAGACAGATTGCGCCTACTGACCACCTAGTTCTCTAACGGCACCTGCCCGAAAGTACTTACTTTGCCTGCACTACCGGCAACCCAAAAGCGGAATGCTACAATACAAGGAGAAAGACGAAAAGCTTTAACAAGGGTTGAATTGAAATCCCAGGGGCACCCCCTTCCGGCGCATCCAACCCAGTAGTGGGTGCAAGTAACATGGGAGGTAGCAGTAGGGGTTCTGGTTGGACTTCTTTCGGTATAGGCGTATTAGCGGAGCCCCGTCCTGATGAGGAAGACGGGGATCAATGACATTACAATATGTGCCTGGGTCCAGAGTGACTCCGACTACTTGTAGTTTACGCATTCACAGATTCAAGAAAGCAATTAAATGAATCCGATGGATGGATGTTTGGCTCAAGTGCTTAAGGAAGAAAAGAAGAACTAGATGGCTCGGGCTTGAAATGGGATCTCATACTCCAGAGAGACGAACTAAACTCAGACGGGACAGAGAGTCAAGAAGGCTCACTTGCTATGGGGCTTCCTCTAGCGAGGGGGAAGGCTTCCTAGTGACTACTAATACAAGGATTTCACTTCGGATAGATAGCACTCAAGCTTGTAGTCCCTCCCTTCTTCACCTGCATTGCTTGAATCATTCCCAGCGGACGGATTGAAGGTGGCAGGGGAACGGAAACCAAGAAAGAAGAATTGCCAATTCGGGATTACTCTTCTGTGAAGCTAGCCGCACCTTCTATTGATGGACGGGCCCCTTTCGCTCAGGGACATGAGAACAAAGAGAAGAAAGATTGACTCAAGCACTCCCGCTGGTAGTCCTTTTTGAGAACCCGAAAGAGGATCCCTATCCAAATTTGACTTGAAAAATCCCCCAGTTCAGCTCTTTTCTTCATAGCTCATCGACAACGAGGCAATCGAGATCTTAAAGCTTCCGGGATCTCTTTGACAAAAGGTGCATAGGAAAGAAGGGGAATCTTGTTCGTCGGGTTTGGGCTTTGTACTGTCGCATGATGGCTCGGGTATCGTTAAAGAGAGAGAAATAATTCAATATTCTCACTCAAATTCATCACAAGGATCGAAATGGAGACTCTCGCCGCTACCAAGAAGAAATGGAAAGTAGGGGGCTCTGGTCATTCCTGCAGTTAGGGGGGTTCGGGCGTAGGATATGATGACTTAGGTCCAAAGAAAAGGATTAGATGGTCGAAAGGTATGAGATTCTTGGGCTCTATCTGAATTGGATTCCCGCTAGGAAAGCATCCATGAGTTCCCATTGCTCCCTCCTCCTGTACTGGTGAACTGGCGAAGGAAGAATCACGACCACAAGGTATATTGATCCCGAATCATCCATTCCAGTTTGAAACTTGGCTCCTCTCGCTTTAAAAAGGAACTAAATAACCTAAAGTATGCTTCCATATGCGTCTGGTTTTGTTAAAAAACTTCAACTAACTTACCTGGCTAAAAAAGGCCGGAAGTCAGAGTGCTGGTGAGCAATCCGAGCGTTGCAGTCTTTCTGGGAAGCATAGTTTTGGCTGCTTTACTGGCCGGAATGGTTGCTTCCAGGATATAATAGTGATTGGGCGTCTAGTTAGAACCTACATATCCCATCTTTCTGTAACGAAAAGCGTTCTCATAAAAGAATAATAAGTGTAAGTAGATGCCACTTTCGCTTCGAGAGCTTAATCAAACATCTTCCGCTATCTTTTCCTTATTCTCTAACCAATTATCCGATTTCATGGTTTTGGATTCTCGTACAAAAAAAACCCCGTGTAACTACGCCACAACTGACTTCATCGCCAATATCTTTACGAACCTTGGAGCGGAGCGGGAACGATCCTGGCCTGGAGTTTAGGAGAGAGAGACTTGGAAGAGCTTTCTCTCAACCGGCCTCCGGATATTCTTGGTGTTGAATGGGCCCCTTGAGTTTGTAAAGCTGAATCCTCATCCCGATCCCGCTTAAAAGAGAATCAAACAGCTTGCTCAACACACATGTTTCGAAGAACGTCTTTTTCGGGAGGTGAAAGACACAAACAAAGCAAGTGATTAATCATGTCCTATTCCCCGCTAAATGCTCGTGTACTCAAGGGCTTTCAAAAGCACGAGGTGAAGGAAGCGCGAGCAAGTCTTACTGGCTTTAAGAGAGGGTGCCCCTATAGGCCAGTTCCTTAGCCCGGTCAAAAAGAATGCTTTGGTGACTTGAAAATGAACCACATGCGCAGATGCCGCTGCATAGGAATCAGCCTCAAGCAGGCACAGATGGTATAAGAGCAAAATCTGCAAGCAAAGGGGCATGGCATATAGAGCAAGCAGAAAAGCCTAAAGAGCAGGCAGCAAAGCAAAGAGAGCAAGTTCCAAGGCTAGAAAAAGCACCAGCCATTAGTCCTTTGACAAGTGTCACCATCCTAAGCAAAGAAAAGGCAAGTCATTAAAGTGGTCATGTGAGTGTGATGTGCCACTTAAACTTTTGTGTACAACCCCCACATGTGACTTTCGACTAAACTAAACTTAAAGAAAAACTATTTCAGTCAGCTTAGCACCAATCAAGAATCCCCGATCAGATAGAATTGAAAGTATGGTGGAAGAAGGTGAAAAAATGCAAGAGGATTTCTATCATCAGGATTAAGATTGCAATTTATGATTCATTAGAATCAATCTCACTTCATGCCACTGGAAGCAAAGATTTTGAATCCTAGGTTTGACTGTCTTCTGATGAGAGTCTTACGATTTAATGCGAGTGTGAAGATTGGAATGTGGAGCCTAATGAGATTAGCTTGAGGCTAGAGCCTAGAAGGAAATGTTAGTGAACTTGGTCTAACTATCTTCTTTACTTTATAGGAGTGGAAGCGAAAAGATTTGGGGTTGAAGTCAGATGCATCCTAATGAGAATTTCCATTTGCATTACCAGAAGCAAGATGGGCATAAAGTAAAAAGTACCTGAGATTCCTCTTTTCCATAGCACCCCCTTTCTATAGGAACGTAATCGTAGGGAGATTTCGCCCCGTCTACGTGTCATAGTTCTTTCTTCTTTTTTTATACCCGTAGTAATTCAATATATGGTAAAAGAGTTTCGCAATAGGAAATCCCTGAATCGCCTTTCCCCTAACCCGGAATGAAGATTTTATAGCTTTGTGAACGGCCAGAGAGAGCTTTTACGCATGAAGTTAGCTTTCTTACAGCAGCAGATAGGCTCACAGCGGATACGACAAGACCGGTTATTCACTCAGAAACAACAGCGCATTTAATAGCAGCATTCGATGCATCAAGGAATTCCTCTCCCCAAGAGAGAGCAGACGATTTGCTTTAAAAAGAAGGGGCTGCCTTGGATGAAACTCTATCAAATGGGGTTTGGGGCTGAGACTACTGGAACTCGTCTTTTTCTGCTTTAAGAGAGGCCCTTATAGAGCTGACAAGGAAGTTCACTCCGGAAGCAAAAAGAGTCGTTACGCTGCATCTAATAAAATTAGTAAGGCGACGGAACTTCTTAACCACGGTCTTAGAGAAAGAGCCAAAGCAAGGACTGAAATGAAGATGGCTGGGATTGATGCCCACAATCGGATGCTAGAGAATAAGCCAATAACAATCGAAAGGGCAGGGACTTCTTATTCTTAGGCGCCTGTTTGATATTTGATATGATATAAGGGCTTGTTTGCAAGCTAAGGGCGATACAGATATTTCATTAACAGATTTGACTGATTCTTACTTCTTTGCACTAGTCTCATAGCCATAGCAATCAGGTAATCGACCAATTTTGAAAAAAGAGCAAGCCCCCCTCAGCAAACAAGGGCGTTTAGTAATTTAACCTACCGCCTTATCTATCTCTACTAAAAAACTTCTGTCACCCGATGGAATCTCGACTTGGGTGAGTGCGGAACGTGCCTCAATAGCCCCGCGGCATTTTCTCGATCAAGATGAGGTGACGTCCAGGGCCACTAGTTAGCCTGAGTACTAGCCGTGGTGCTTGCTAGCCATCGTGGGTGGACCGCTTAGCCTGAGCCAAGGGGCCATACCGTACACTTAACAAGGGAGCCACTCTGCCAGAGCGTGTTATGTTAAGCCCTAAATTCAAGAGTTTTCTTTTATGAATTTTTCATAAAGATTCGGAAATCTTTCTTCTTTCATTCTGGAAGAAGGGATTGGCGAGGTGTGCAGCAGGGGAAACGGTGAATGATGGGGGTTGGTTGGAACCAGCTCGGCTACTTGACTTCTTGCCGTTTCATCAAATGAGTGAAATAAAGAAAATGATGAAGTCTCGTTCATATCTTCACTCGGTTGGAGTATTGCCCCGAGTGCGGAGCAAGATTGAAAGCATTCTGGGATCTCGAGTAGATCTCCTTTCGGGTGGGCATTTCCATATGGATCTGTTAGTCCTGTTTCTCTTTGAAAAAGGGCATAGCGAGCCAGCTTTCTGATCCCCAAGCTCTGTTCAAGTTCCAGGTAAGCTATAATTGGCTGCTCATCTTTCTTTCCAGGCCAGTTCATTCCAAATTGGAAACTTTCAAGGAAACTTCCCACTCAATTAAGGGCATGCATTTATAGCTGCCAGGCAGGATTCCACAGTCCGGGCATTCAATCTGCTTCTTTCTTTCCGACATCTTGATTCAAACAAATTCTTATCTACTATGTGATGGTGATGTCCAATCGTTATTCTATATGATGAGTGATAGCTGACAGGTCAATGGTCTCTTTCTCAGCTAGCTGCCATAATAGGAAGTAAAAGCCAGTTCAATCAGTACTTCGGATGACTTTCAAGTGGGAATAGACTTCCTAAGGCAAGTCAAGGATTCTAAACCACACATGAATTCGCTTTGCATTATAGAAGACAAGACACCTCCATGCTTCCTCTGGTACAAGGGACCAAGAAGACCAAGTTCATGCTATCAGCCATAAAGCTAAGAAAGGCTTTTAGAAGAAATGCCCACATTAATACGCTTGGTTGACCTTCTCTTCTTCGTTTTACTACTTCAGGTCCCAATCTTTGTTAAAAAACTTAGTTAGCTGGGCTTTTTCATGTTCCCGAAAGAAACTGATTGGCATATGTTGTGATATGCTTAACACATGTACCTTGGACTCTGCTTTCTAGATTGATCTTTAGCTGAAAGACCCTTTCTCCTGTTCCTGAAACGAATTAGTGTTGATTAGCTGTCACATTCGGTCAAATGGCACATTCGGAAGGTGTGAAATTGCCTGTGTGGAGTTTCCGTTCTCTTCTGGAAGAAAGGTTCACAGAATCGCAAATTGCATAACATAAGAAGGGCCCGTAGACAGAAGTGCCCGAAAGCCGGTCGACTTTTTTTATAAAGCGAACGAATGGAACTAAACTACTAGCAATCTATGGGAATGATTAAATAAGTCCGATTCCTCTCGGCGGCACTCTGCTCATGGTAAGGTAAGGAAGTTGAATGTGAACTCTTCTTGGCTGTTAGCTCAAAGGGAGTGAAGTCCGCCTATCAATCATAATAAAAGTACGCCCTCTCTCTTGTCAACTCTGAATTCATGGTCGAATGTGAACAAGGAATAAGCAGTCTTAGCTGCAGTTGCCGTTGAAGGAGTAAGCGCAGCTATTCAATCCGCATCTGGCTGCTGGAAAGCTTGACTTGGACTCTTTCCTGGCAGGCTCTCTCATACGTTAAAAGACAAATAAGTAGTGGATCACGGCGCAAGGTAGCGAGATTTTGAGGGAAATGACATGGATCCCTTTATTTAATTAAGCGGAATAGGCTGTGATACCAGATAGTGAAAAGAAAGGTTGGCAGTGAAAGTTGGTTGCATTTGAGATGCTTTCATCGGCCTAGCCTTTTGAATCATAAATTGACGTAGATAGAGGCATTCCGCTGCAAGAGAATCCGCAATTGGGGAATAAAATGCATAGAATCCGATGCACTCGAAAGGCAGCGAAGGAAGTTACGGATTAGCTGATCTAGGGGTTCCCGGCTCGAGGGAAAGAAAGAAATAGAACGGGAAGTGAAGAGGGAATGCTTTGTGCCCAGAAACTAAGACTTCACCTGATCGGCAACCCTAGGATTCCTAGTGAAAACTACACCTTCATCTCGATCAAAGGTGGGATCCCAGATCGCTTGAAGCTTCCTATTCGCCTTTCGGGGGGTCCCCCGTTGATAGATAGGGGCAATCTCAAGGTAGACAGGACTAAGACTATTCTACGTCTTCTTTTCGTCCCACTTCTAGATTGAACCACCTGAAAACATCACTTGGCTATGGTGACTCTCTGACTGGCTCTTGCTTTCTCACTCATTGATCAAGGGAAGAGGGTCGGGCACTTGAAAGCTATCGCTTGAGATAAAGAACATATAGGTACAGAGCCCTTTCGGTAGGGGGTCTGGGTCCGTCTCAGTTCAGTATTGGAGTCCATTGTGTTGTGAGAATCTTTTAGAAATGCATTTGATCAAGAGGAAAGGATTGAACGACTGATCGACCAGGGAGAAAGCTACCTTTTTAATGTCCCTCCCAAAAAGTAGAACTTTCGGTCTACTCAGATAGGAAAGTAAAGTTCATGTGGAAGCTTCAGTCACAGGTGGGGAAGCAAGAGAGAGAGAAGGAAGCTTGGTTCGACCAGACATTGATCCCCTCGGAAAAATCCCATGTTGATGGAGATCCATCCGTTGGGGCACCATACCCCACCCACACCCAAATCAATGCTCGGCTAGCTTGTTTCTGATGACTATTTGGGATCTTCCAAAAAGAAGAGGAAGATGACGGGAGTGCGAAACTCAACCACTGAAATTGGTACACGAAGGCTCCACTATGTGGGTTCACCTCTAAATATCTTAAAAAACACGAAATGCGGGCTCAAGAGAAAGCAAAGCGAAAGTTAGGAGATATAGGAGAACCATGGGTTGAGGACAAAGGGCATGATCAAACCGTCTTTTCGGATGAGTACTTTGCTTCGGTACCGGGAGTCTGACAAATGAAGTGAACTCTACATTGACTGCCTAGTACTCGACTCGGAAAGAAGACTCACTCACTGTGCTTTCATTTCATGACAAAGTGGCCGAGAAAAGACCTTATTCTGTGTTGAAGCAAGAGGCATTAGGAATCCTAGGAAGAGCGCCAGAAAGAAGCTCACTCAGTAGTGTGGTCTCATCGAGTCGGAGAGGAAGCATCAATCAGCGCATAGGGAATCCGGTGATGGAAAGAGTGCTCAACAGCAGCTCCCGGTTAAATCGATAGGCCGAAAGCTGATTTAGACAAAAAGATTTTTGGTTGGGAGGGATACATGTTCCCGTCCCAACGGAGTGATTGATGGAATCGAACAGATTCGGTTGGGTCGACCTTCTATATTACCTAGTTGCCCATCTATCCCTCGTCTGGGGCCACTACCCCCAATTAAAAGTTTCTCCCGGTCTGGCTAGAGCAATGAGGGGAGTTAGAGTGGGGTCTTTCCTTGCGCCCAACGCGTATCACTACTATGAGGCGGCAGCTAGCGATGCACGATAAGAACATCTTTTATCCCACCTATTACACCATATTCATTAGTCGATCCCATCCCGAATCTAGCTGACCCGACTCCCCTTTTTATCATTCCCATCCTAAAAACCCCATTCTTTTTAGATCGGACATAATACCATCCTCCACAACTCATACGTCAACTGAACTACGTCCATCCTGGAACAAGTAAGGTCTGAAGGCGCTTCCTTCCTTCGGTCGCCTCGGGTCGGAGGCAAGCTTCAAGACAGGACTGAAAGCACCAAGTCGGAAAGAAAGGAGCAAGTGTGGCTTTCTGTCTCCCTGTTTGTTGCCTGGAGACCGGGGGTGCTTGCGGCCAGCAGGAAGTTGTTCTGGCTTTAGAACTGAGACCAGAGGTGCTTGCAGACCGGAGGTCGCGGCAGCTTGCTTGCTAAGGTACGAACTAGTGCTGGTAAATGAACGAACCTGTGAATTCTCGCGGCAGGCGTTCTCGAGGTCTTTGGTCTAGTGAAAGCCTTCTTTCTCAGGAAGCGCAAAAAGTCCATTCGGAATTTTTAGGTGGTTAGGGGTACCTGTTTCTGTGGTTCAGCCTCCCTGGATCTGGGCAACAGCCGATTTCTCAATAGGGCCGACGATCAAATCTTCGAACAGCACCCATGCATGCAGGCCCATACCATAGCTCGGCTTTCGTCGGGAAGTCAGGCAAGGCGCTGCCCTCTTGGCAGACTATGACCAATTCCAGATCATAAGGGAAAATCAGCTCTATGTGAAAAAGGTGCTTTGCATAAGGTCTAGTTCCTTGGGCACTGGATTGGCGACGGCATGAGTTGATTGGATCAAAAGAAGATGCGTGCAAGCCGTGTTGGACTGGGAGACGCCACGCAAGGTGTAGGAACTACGATTCTTCGTCAGATTAGTCATACTTAAAAAGATATATTTATATTAGAATAAATACTATAGGCTCGAGGGCTTCTCGGGTGATCGTAAGGGCTTAAGTTAAGCTGCTTTTGCTTTTTGCCTTACCTTCTAGTAAAGGGCGAATGAGGGGCGTGTGCAACCTAGAGAGATGGCCGTCTCTCTTTGATGAATGTGGATCGAGGTTCGGTTCATTTGGAAAAGAGGTCAGTCTTAGGGGAGACCATGCGAATGGTTGAATTGATGACTTCGCTTCGATCTCTTCGACTGAACCTGAAGGAGACTTCGATCATTCAACTTTAGCTTCTGAAGGGTCACTTGGAATTCCGAAAGTTATTCTTCTCTTTCAGATCCCGGCCTTGGTAGAACTTGTCTTTGATTGGGATTTCGATTGAAAAGATGTTAGACCGCTTCCTCATGTGCCTAAGAAGCTGGAGGCAATCTCGATTGAAGCCAATTCAAGTTTTTCCTATTCAATCTTTATTATAGAAATAGCACTCGATCAAAGGGGAGCAGTGGTTGAAACCTCTGTAATCGATCGATGGTAACCTCGAAGCTGTCTGGGACAGGAGCAAACTCATATTAGGCACTGCCGCAGCATCAATGGTACAAGGAAGAGGCACAATAGCGAAGATCAATCCATCTCAATCTACAAAAACATTGCCTTGGGCATGCAACCAACCCGACTTGCGCCCCATCCTTTTACCCTGCTTGCTGGCTGGAACTTTTTAGAACTTGCCTGCTCGCTTTCCTAAGAGGAGAAGCACTACCGTGAAAAGATAGAGTCAGAAAGAACCAATGGCTAGCCGGGATCGACAGCAAATAGTGATACAACTCCAACTCAAACGAAAGCCCCGGAGACATGGAAAGCAGTTAGCCCTAGCTAAATCCTAAATATATTACTACTATGGGGCGGACTGGCTTGCATAAGGATTGTAACGCGATGCAGAAGGAAGGGAATTCAGAGAAACTGCTCCTATTTATACTGGAACTAGCTTCGCTTATCTTATCACTAGAAGAGAGATAGCCTCGAAGGGCTTAGCAAACAAGAGGGCAGCGCCTTGCCTGACTTCCCGACAGAAAGAGAGGATATATTGCTTGCTCTGGAATGAGAAATGATGCAGAGGTTGTCTCTGAGAGTTTTAAAACGAGAAGTAGAGAGACTTTTGGTGAAGATGTCGGCAGTTTCTTTCTCCGTAGGAAGATAAGAAAGGCGCAAGTCACCAGTGTTAACATGTTCACGCACAAAGTTAAGATCAATCTCAATGTCTTTCGTGCGCGCATCCTGGATAGGATTAGAAGCCATATAGGTAGTACTGAGATTGTCGAAAAAAACTTGAACCGGACGTAGAATAGGAATACACAGTTCACGAAGAAGGAAGCCAAAGTCAGTCAGCAACAGTGGCAGCTAAGGAGCTAGGCAGCTAGGAGTTGGGAGTTAGGGGAAGTTGTCTTAGTTAAAAGGAAAGGAAAAGCACTTTCAAGAGATCCTAGGCCGAAAGCCATTTCTCTTTTGCTCCTTGGGTATCTAGCTTTAACACGCTTTCTGCTTAAAGAAAGATTGCCATAGAGACGACTGATACAGACAGGGGACAACTCTTTTTAAGAAACCAAGGGATTCGATCAAAGAAAGAGAGAGAAGGGTTCACGGGCAGGTATACAAGAAAGATCGACCTTTCTTTCGCCTGAATTATCACATTTGAGTTTCCGGTATAGGCTCTCCTACATGAGATTTATTAAATAAAAGAATGATTTGTGGGTGTGTCTATTTTCTGGTTTACCAATTTCTGGACCCGTACTGATTCGGCAGCTCGATTGGAATATTTAAAAGAAGGAGTTCGTCCCGCACCTCCTGGTGTGCTGCTTCCTGCCACTACTTTTTGAGTTGGTTGAATTCATATAAAAGAGTTTTTTTCCAGTTTTTCTAGTGGAATTAGACTTTCTCTCTTCCTAAACTGGAAATACACGCTTTTTTTTATTGAGGCTTTCAAGACCTGAGTACCCACCCCCCTTGCGTAACCCCCTAGTTTAGGCTCATTAATTGCTTGTATACCAGGCCGAACCTAACGCGAAAAGCCCTTGCGCGGCATCCGTTTTCTTGTTTGTTGACAGGAGAAGTCTATTTACATGAAGGAATTACATTGAATAAAGTAGAGGAATAAAAACCTACGGGTGCCTTCCTATGTTGGAACTCCCACCAAGCGTTAACTGCTACACGAGAGTACAGCTAACCTAAGCGGGAAGAGCATATTGAATTAACAGACGGGAATCCAATCAAATGAATTAAAGGAAGGGAATTGCACAGGAATGCTAGACTCAACTAATTGTGCCTCCCGTTTTGTTTACTCTACTTGAAGAGAATCCCTAGCGTACTTTACTTTGATAGATAAAGGGAATGCTACCGAGCACCGACCAAATCTGGAAATTTGTTGCAGTCCCAAAACAAAATCGGCCTTTGTCTATGCCCCTTTTAAACAGACGAGACGGACGAAAACTATATATAGATATTCCGGAAATCCATCGAAATCACTGACCTCCGAGTCCATGTTGGCTCACTGAATACCAACTCGAGAACTTCATGTCGTCATAAGATCCACAACGGGAGGCTTTGCTTCGGTCACGGTACGAGTGAAAGAAAGGATAAGATCTTTCTTAAAAACGGCACAATACTTGGCCGTGAAGCCTGCGCTGGCTCGAACTCCATAACTGACCGACCGGTGAAAGGAAAGCTGGACCTCTTGAAGGGGTAGCCGGACCCGAAAAATAAATCTGGCAGTTATTGATGGCTCGGAAAGAAAGCTGGGCTAGGTGTTCTTCCCTGAGCTTAGAAAGGAGCTGTTCGCCTCGAGGCTGTACTATTATCCTATCCCGTGTCAGGTTTAAGAGGATAGGCACTTCTTATAGGTACTGGGCTGGGTGGAAGGCATTGAAAGATAGGAGGAATAGTGGTAAGCGGAAAAGAAAAGGAGGATCACGAAATGCAACACAACAAGGGGTTCCGCGCTTGCGCGAAGGAAGAAGCGAATCAATCAGAATGGAGACAGGGAGGCGAGGCGAAAGAGAGATTTTCGAGCTTGCAAGCAGCAAGCAACAACGGCGGAAAAGCCGTTGCGCGCTAGCTTCTAGTTTAGGGGTATAGTAGGGGTGCCTTTTTCTAAAACTTATATTAATAAGCTTTTTATTTTGGAGTTTTCCGCAACCTATACCGTCACTAATATTACTAATATAAAGAAAGGGCTTTTTCAGCTGCATCGCACTGCCGCATAAACAATGGATCCGCCGGGCTGGATGAGCAACCTTCTCTGGAAAAGAGTAGTGAAAAGCCATGTCACTTGGAACGGAACTGGTTGCTTACTTACTTTTAGTAAGACCACTTTGGTAAGCAAAATTCTATAGGCATGGTTGCTTACAAGACAAAACAAAAGCTAGCTTCTATATGTTCTTTGCCTGAACATATGGAGGAAGCAACCCTTTATCTGATCTGGCCTATATACCAGTAGTGGAGTGGCTTGCTACTTTCAATCATAAAAGGAAAATGGAGCAAGGCAAGGGAGAAAGAAGTTGTCCCCTCTTCTCTGGTAACCCGCCGCCGATCATATAGAGCGCTCCGCCCGCCACCTCATGTTCCAAAGTGAAACGGTTGTTCTTCCTTCCCCGCTCCCTCTTTTTATACATATGCGGTGGCGGCTAGGTAACATAATGGAAATGTATCGGACTGCAAATCCTGGAATGACGGTTCGACCCCGTCCTTGGCCTCGGGGAGTGGCGAGCAGCACGGAACTTTAATTAATCAAATGGCATAGGGGGGCTTTCCTTTGTTAGAAATCCACAGACAACATACTGAAACTTCCAAACCAAAGAAATGCAACATGAGAAGGAGCTTTTTACGCTTCAAATTAAGTTTTTAGAATGAAAATACGCCCCATGGTCGATCGAAGGTCCTATACCAGTTAAACTCAAATCTATCTTACCTTCAATCCATCTTGCCAGCTCATAAATGTTAGACCGGGCTGACACAACCGAATTGGTTGAGGAAAAGGAAACCCCAGCGACCAAGCACTCCCGCCCCCAAAAGCTGAGATCGAACAACCGCCAGATTGTCGAGGACACGTCTGAAGAGGAGGCGGGCGCCCTCTAAGTCACCCACCCTACCCACTAATGGACTATGAGGGAGGCAGGCGAACGGGAACCGACCGAGAACCCGAACTGATTGACTGGCTGACCCCTGAATACATACTCGATTCATTAGGGTCGGAGATGGATGAAACCAATCAGAAGTGCAAATAAATCGCGCAAGCGAAGACGGGAAACGGACCGCAGCGCAACGACTAGGACTCGTGTCGGAGGAGTTTTGAGCATGAGCTACCACTCATGCAGCGGCAAGGACCCGCAACTCTCGAAGGGGCCACCCACCGCCCGATGTAGCAAATCCTCCCTTTACTCAATGTACCGCGCTTATCCTCTTTCGGAGAAAAAAAATAAAGAGAGAAAGAGGTCTTTATTGAAGAGGCTTTGCACCTGAAATAGGTGCAGAAGTTTATTCTGGTCTGTGCTTTCGAAAAGATGAAGATGCAAAGGGTAAAGAGAAAGTGTCTTTTGAACAACCAACCTGACATAAGGATTCTAGCTCGCCCACTCTAAGCAGATGAGGATTATCGGGCGGGGAAAAGCGGCACTCGACATCTATTAAACAACACCAAGAACAAAGCCATACCATGCCCTCGGGAGAAAGTAGTGATGATTTCCATGAATGCTGCCCTCGAGGACGTGTACAAGAAGGTCTTTTCCAATTCCTATCAACATGGTGCCCCTCTACTGAGAGGGGCGTGAAAACGCCGTGGAGACTTTGACCGAATGAATAGGGATCAATTAATAGACATTTTGATCACGGCTGGCCAGCGCTTTTTTCGTTCGCTATGTGCTGACTGGATGCGTACTCGCGTGATCGATGGACGGGGGAATTTCGTGAATGACGAGACCGGCCTAACCTAAAGTAAAGGCTCTTCCCTCTCTTGATGGCGAATCTTGATTGACTGACACTAGGAACCGATTCGGAGAAAGAAGAAGCATGGCATGAGATACGCGGCGGATAAATTTCCGATAGCGAATTACTTGACTCGATGGATAGGGGGAGGGACCTCCAACTCAAGCACGAAATCAATGTTGAGTCAACAATCATCGAGAGCCAAGCGAGATCGAGACCCGTCGTATAGGTTGGGGAAAAACAAAGCCCTTAGGGTAGGGTAGGGGGCCGTCGCGCCTGCGCTTCCTCAAATATCCCAATAAATAAAGGTAGGGGCTTCAAAGCTTGACTAAGAAGCGCGAAACGTCGACTTCACGAAAGAAGGGGGCGCC